TTGCCTGTTTCTTACCTTCAGCTCTACTTAAGTTAGCTTCAGCTATTTTAAGAGCTTGTTGAGCTTCTTGCGGATCAATGTCAGTACTCATCTCTGCATCATTTCCTAAAATAGTGATCTCATTATTACCTATCCTAGCGAAACCGCCCATCAGAGCCACAGTTAACCATTGGTCATTGAGGCGTATTCTCAAAAGACCGATATCTACAGCTGTAGCAATAGGGGCATGGTTTGGTAATACACCAATTTGGCCACTATTAGTAGATAAAATGATTTCTTTCACTTCTGAATCCAAAATAATTCGATTAGGAGTCAGTACACAAAGATTTAAGGTCATTTCTTCAAATTGCTCTCCCCTTCTAAGTTCATAGCTTTCGCGGTAGCTTCATCAATGTTACCCACCAAATAAAAGGCCTGCTCGGGAAGACCATCTAATTCTCCGGAAAGAATCAATTGAAACCCCTTAATTGTTTCTGCGAGAGCAACATATTTACCTGGAGAACCAGTAAATACTTCTGCCACGAAGAAGGGTTGTGACAAAAAACGCTCAATTTTTCGTGCTCTTGCTACAGTTAAACGGTCCTCCTCGGATAATTCGTCCAACCCAAGTATAGCTATAATGTCTTGAAGCTCTTTGTAACGTTGTGAAGTTTGCTTAACTCTTTGCGCAATTTCATAATGTTCCTCGCCAACAATCCGAGGTTGTAACATAGTTGACGTGGAATCTAAAGGATCCACTGCCGGATAAATACCTTTGGCAGCTAATCCTCTTGATAGTACGGTAGTAGCATCTAAATGTGCAAATGTCGCGGCAGGAGCAGGGTCGGTCAAATCGTCCGCAGGTACATAAACTGCTTGGATCGAAGTTATGGATCCCTCTTTGGTAGAAGTAATTCTTTCTTGCAAAGAACCCATTTCTGTACTAAGTGTAGGTTGATAACCTACTGCAGAAGGCATTCTCCCTAATAAGGCGGATACTTCCGATCCTGCTTGGACGAAACGAAAGATATTGTCGATGAATAAAAGTACGTCTTGCTCATTAACATCCCGGAAATATTCTGCCATGGTTAGGGCAGTCAAACCAACTCTCATACGAGCTCCCGGGGGTTCATTCATTTGACCATAGACTAGAGCCACTTTTGATTCTGCAATATTTTTTTCATTAATCACTCCAGATTCTTTCATTTCCATGTAGAGATCATTTCCTTCACGAGTACGTTCGCCTACTCCGCCAAATACGGATACGCCTCCATGAGCTTTGGCAATGTTGTTGATCAATTCCATGATGAGTACTGTTTTACCTACTCCAGCTCCTCCAAATAACCCTATTTTTCCTCCACGGCGATAGGGAGCTAAAAGATCCACTACTTTAATTCCTGTTTCAAAGATTGATAATTTTGTATCTAACTGTATAAAGGCAGGCGCCGATCTATGAATAGGAGATGTTGTGCGAGTATCTACGGGACCTAAATTATCAACAGGCTCCCCAAGAACATTGAAAATTCGTCCAAGAGTAGCTCCTCCGACTGGAACACTTAGAGGAGTTCCCGTGTCAATCACTTCCATCCCTCTCATCAGCCCATCTGTAGCATTCATAGCGACAGCTCTAACTCGATTATTTCCTAATAATTGTTGTACCTCGCAAGTAACATTAATTTGTGGACCGGCAGTATCTCGACCCTTAACTACTAAAGCATTATAAATATTAGGCATTTTGCCGGAGGTAAAAACGACATCCAATACCGGGCCAATAATTTGAGCGATACGCCCTAGGTTTTTTTCTTCAAGCGTGGAAACGCCAAGACCAGAAGTAGTAGGATTTATTCTCATAATAATAAAGTGAAATATGTCGAAATTTTTGAATAGTACTGAAAAAAATATGTCCGATATCAAATTGATCAGTTAATTCAATAATAAATAAATGGAGTTAGCATTCGATTTAGTTTGTACCACTCAAATGAATCCAATTCAATCATTTACACTACACATTGAATGATGAAATTTTCAAGTTCAACCAATCTTTATTTCTTTTTTTATGGATTTTTGTGTTTTATACTACGATTTATGCCTAGTTTCACATCTAGGATTTACATATACAACATATATCACTGTCAAGAGGGAATTTTTATTAGTATTTCATTTCTTAGATTAATAATAAGAAGGGATATACTCCTCCATTATAAACTTGCAAAACAAGGATTGGGTTGCACCATATATATAAAAGAGTATACAATAATATAGATATACAATAATGATGTATTTTATTTATCAAATACATGGTCTAATAACAAACCAATTTTAACATTTTAATTAGTTTATAATATTCGTTAAATATTTTGTGTTTGAAAAATTGTTGTCAAAGGTTTTGAGTTATTTACGCCTAATACATATCGAGTAGACCCTGTTGTTGTAAGAATTCTTAATTCATGAGTTGTAGGGAGGGACTTATGTCACCACAAACAGAGACTAAAGCAAGTGTTGGATTCAAAGCTGGTGTTAA